AGATAAACCTAACAGGGTATTTCAATAATAAAATCAAGAGAGTAGGATTCGAACCTACGACTTCTCACTCCCAAAGCGAACACGCTACCACTACGTTATCTCTCGAACATCCAAACGCCTTTAGCCAAATGAGGTAGTTAACGATCAACCTCTCCAAAAACAATATCTTGTGTACCTATAATAGTCACAACATCAGCCAACATATGAGATTTAGCCATAAAATTAAGACCCTGTAAATGCGAAAATCCCGGGGCTTTAATTTTACATCTATATGGACGATTACTACCATCAGACACCAAATAGACACCGAACTCCCCCTTCGGCGCTTCTGTAGCCGTATAAGTCTCACCAAATGGCACCGAGACACCCTCCGTATATAACTTAAAATGATGAATTAAAGATTCCATATTTTGCTTCACATCACGGCGGGACGGCGGGCATATTTTCATATCATCAACTTTAACGCTCCCCATTGGCATATTATTAATGCATTGGTGAATGATGCTTAAAGATTGACGCATCTCTTCAATCCGTGCCAGATATCGATCATAACAATCACCAGTTTTCCCAACAACTCCTTTAAACCTTAAATCAGAATAAATTTCATAGGGTTCGTTTTTTCTTAAATCCCATCTAACTCCTGAACCTCTAAGCATAACACCCGAAAATCCCCAATCAATCGCTTCTTTTGCCGTAACGACTCCAATATCTACTAGCCTTTCTTGCCATATTCGATTATCTGTCAGCATTTCTTCCATTTCATCTAACCTTTGACCAAATTGGCCCACAAAAGCATAAATGTCATCAAGTAATCCCAAACCCATATCTTGGCTGACACCCCCAGGTCTAAAATAACTTGCATGCATACGAGCACCACTAACCCTTTCATAAAACTCCATTAGTTTTTCTCTTTCTTCGAATGACCACAAAAACGGAGTCATAGCACCGACATCCATAGCGTGACATCCGACCGCCAACAAATGGTTTAATATCCTTGTAATTTCGGCAAAAAGAACCCTAATATATTGAGCACGCTTCGGTATACTTACTTGCAATAAATTTTCAACAGCCAAAACATATGTATGTTCTTGACACATCATTGACACATAGTCCAAACGATCAAAATACGGCAAGGCTTGAACGAAGGTTTTGGACTCAATTAATTTTTCGGTACCCCTATGAAGTAATCCAATATGAGGATCCGCTCGCTGTACCACCTCGCCATTTAACTCCAAAATTAAACGAAGAACCCCATGTGCTGCTGGGTGCTGAGGCCCAAAATTTATTGTAAAATGCTTTAGCTTTTTTTCAAATTCTTTTTTTTTTTTTACCATAAAATAGCCAACAATAAACATAGCGTCAGCAGGATTTGAACCTACGACCTCCAGGGCATGAGCCTGATGAGCTAACCTAACTGCTCTATAACGCAAACTTTTTATCTACACATAATTAAAATTTTAAGGAGCCATGGTTCCCAGAAAAACTAGTATGTGTGGCTACCTAGACGAGGACACTCGAATTCGGTAAGGGTTCGGGTATAAATCTAGGCATAGAGACAAATCTCTTAATAGATGTGTATTCCAGCCGCAGGTTCCCCTACGACTACCTTGTTACGACTTCATCCCAGTTGTTTACCTGTCCTTTAAAAGAAACTTCCTTATTTGCCCTTTATAATATTTTTTATTTTGTATTATTTGTAATAAAGCTTAAAAGGTTTATTCCCAAATCTTCCAGCCAAGTCAACTTCCAGGACGTGACGGGCGGTGTGTGCAAGGCCCAGTGACATATTCACCGCGGCATCCTGATACGCGATTACTAGTGATTCCAACTTCATAAGGGCGAGTTGCAGCCCTCAATCCGAACTAAGAAAATATTTAAAGATTGGCTTTGAATTACGTCTTTGCAACTTATTGTTCTTTCCATTGTAGCACGTGTGTAGCCCAGTTCATTAGGGCCATGAGGACTTGACCTCATCCCTACCTTCCTCCCGCTTATGGCTGGCCGTCTCTTTTTAGTTTTTATTCTCTATTGAGATAAAAATTAAAAAAGATAAGGGTTGCGCTCAGTTACAGGAATTAACCGTACATCTCACGACACGAGCTGACGACAGCCATGCAACACCTGAAAGTCCCAAAATTCAAAACGTCTCCGCAAGAATGACAGACTTACTAGAACTGGTAAGGTTACGCGCGTATTATCGCATTAAACCACATGCTCCACCACTTGTTTGAACCCCCGCCAATTCCGTTGATTTTTAAGCTTGCGCTCGTACTCCTCAGGCGGAATGCTTAATGCCTTAGCTATAGTTTCTAATGATTTAAAAACTAGCATTCATCGTTGACAGCATAGACTACCAGGGTCTCAAATCCTGTTCGCTACCTATGCCTTCGTCCCTCAGCGTCAGTACTGAACTAGATAATCGCTTTCGCATTTGATGTTCGTTTTCACTTCTATGGATTTTACCCCTAATTGAAAAATTCCATTATCCTTTATCAGACTCGAGCTCTTCTGTATTAAAGACCTTTCTTTAGTTTAGCTAAAGGATTTGACCTATAACGTTACAAAGAGCAACCTACGGACCCTTTACGCCCAGTTATGACGAATAAGGCTAGCCCCCTTCGTATTACCGCGACTGCTGGCACGAAGTTAGTCGGGACTTATTCTTAACTTAATGTCATTATCCTCGGTTAAAAAAGAGGTTTACAACCTTAGCCTTCAATCCCTCACCAAGCCTTGCTGGATCAAGCTTTCGCTCATTGTCCAATATTCCTTACTGCTGCCTTCAAATGAAACCTGGGCCTTGTCTCAGTCCCAGTGTGATTGATCGTCCTCACAGACCAACTAAGCATCTTTGGCTCGGTAAGCTTAACCCAACCGACTACCTAATACTAAATCTAATCATCCTTAACCGGCGGACCTTTTATAATCTATTTGGTATTTTTCCAATGGTTTCTCCCCTGAGAGATAGAATTATTCCAAGGTTAAGGGTAGATATTGACTTTTTACTCACCCGTACGCTATGGCACAAAACCATTCAACTCGCATGTATTCAAGCAGGCTTATAGCCTTCACTCTGAGCTAGGATCAAACTCAGTTTATTTAACTATCTAAAATTAGACAATTTGTTGTAATTACATCCCCTAATGTAAAATAAATAGTGAGATGCGAAACTCTTTAATTAACACTTAATTCTACCTTATCTTAATATTACGGGTAACTTGCTTGAAGATTTTTGATTTTTGTACATCGTATGAAAATGATTACACTGGTACCTGTTTGTTAAATCGCACAAGAAAACTCGTAATTTCTGTTTGTTCTTTAGGACCTTTACCAGTCCAAACAGAATGATTTGTAATATCTAGATCAGTTATTGTTTTAAATAATTTTGGTAAAATATCATTATCATAAGCAAAGTAAAAACTGCCATCTGACAAGATATTACCTAATAATTTTCGTTTAACTTTTATTCTCATAAATAAATTTAGGATAAGGTAGGATTCGAACCCACGGCAGTTTGTCTGCGTCAGTTTTCAAAACTGGTACCATAAACCACTCGGTCACTTATCCTTCTCTAGTCGAACTCTAGTCTGGTAACTTATTAGAAACTTTAACCTTACATTTAACTTCGTTTAAAAAAGTTAATATGTGCACACATGCTAAAATATTAGAAGGTTTACTGCTTTCTAGATAAAAGTACACCCGATGCTCACGTTTCTCAAATTGATCTTTAGACCTTTTATTTCCCAAGGGCGACTTGAGCAAAGTAAACCTTTTAATATTAATAGACAATCCTCGATATTTTTGAAAAAAAGGCAACAAAAAAAATAACAATTTTAAACTTCTTATATTTGCAGACGAAGACCAAACTTCACACTTATAAACGAAATTGCCCAAAAAGCTCATTAGGTAATACAGGATTCGAACCTGCAAAACCACATATAGTGGACACCATATAACCAACTTACCCTTTTACTATTTGGAGATAGAGAGATTTGAACTCTCAACTTTATGCTTGCAAAGCATACACTCTACCAATTAAGTTATATCCCCTCTTTAAATAACCTACGAAAAAGACGGGATTCGAACCCGCGGCCACTGGTATGACAAACCAGCACTCTACCATCTGAGTTACTTTTTCTCAAATGTTACCCTGCCAAAGAGATGGTGGGATTCGAACCCACGCTACATTAAAAATATAGATTGATTTAGCAAACCAAGGCTATCAGCCACTCAGCCACATCTCCTAAATAGTTTGTAAAAACTTTTAAATATTAACGCGACTCTTCCGTAAATCTTAAATTCTTATTTCTTGCTTTAAGACTAAACGCCAAAGAAGGAAGCATAAAACGTAAAATTATAAAATAAAAATTAAAAACAATTAAGACTAACCAAAAAACTTGATTAAAAAAGGTTATAGTATCGAATTGAGGCATTTAAATATAGTTTAACAATGATGGCAAATTCTATTAATAATACAGGTAAAATAAATTATTATGCTTTATAAAACATTAAAACCCTAAAAGCTTTACCAAGAAGACTTACGCATTCCTAGAAATAGACCTCTCGAGGCTAAACGCCGAAATTCCAATCTAGATAATTTATATACATTAATGACAGAGCGAGATCTGTGTGTTTCGACACACCTGTTCTTAACCCTACATATACTACTTTGCCGAGGCAACTTTGATTTTTCTAACTGAGCCCACCAACGCAAAAAAATATTTAAGTTTTGATTAGCCGCGACAACATTAAGAGCTTTGCGCTTTGACTCATGCAAAGAAAATAAATTACGCCTTTTATAATCCCGACTTTTCATTCCCAATCCAAGCTACCTATTTGCCAAGCGTATATAAACCCAATAACAAGTTCAAAAAGAAAATCAATCACAGACCAATAACCCACCGGCGGCAACTGACTTAAAGAAGCAGCCCAGGGGAAAATAAAAACAGTTTCTATATCAAAAAGAAGAAAAAGAATAGCCACAAGATAAAAACGAACATCAAATGCATTACGGGCATCTTCGTAAGGATCAAATCCGCACTCGTATGAAGACAATTTTTCGTTATCTGATTCAGCTAAAGCTAGGGTATAAGAAGCTCCAAAAATAATAGAAGCCAGTATAAGACTAAAACATAAATAGATTAAAGCGGGGGAATACTCTCGCAAAAAAAACATGATATTATTGACTAAAAATAAACCCGGACCAACATACGGGACAAAGCTCAATAATTCCACCAGACGTTTCTGTTTTAAGTACATTTTCCTTAAACATACCAATCTCGGAATTACCCCCACGGTTAGAAGTACCTATTATGTCGCTGCCACCAATCAAAGAAGTGTACCGAACACAACGAGTACAAACAATACAACGCCTTAAAACTGTTTTTATAAGGCTACCCCAAAAAGTGTCGCCTAACGATTTTTTAAAAAAAAAAAATCTTCCACGATCTGAACCATAGTTAAAGCTTTGCTCTTGAAGTTCGCACTCACCACCTTGATCACATACGGGACAATCGAGAGGATGATGTAAAAGCAAAAATTCCATAACAAATTCTTGCGCTTTGTGTACTAGAGCTGTGTTAGTAAAAATTCTCATATTTGGCAGAAAGGGTAAAGCGCAAGATGCTTGAGGTTTAGGGGAATTACCAACCTCCACAAGGCACATTCTGCAGTTACCCGCAATAAGAAGTTTATCGTGGTAACAAAATCTAGGTATTTTAACACCAGCGGCCTCACATGCTTGAATAACAGTAGACCCCCTTTTTACCCAAATTAAAAGTTCATTTATAGTTATGTTAATCATTTTTAAGAAGCACCTTTTGAATTATGGCGGTTTAAAGAATTAGTGAAAGACTTATCTTGGACCATAAAGATAGCATTTTTTGATTCTCTACCTAATTGTTTATGCAAAGAATCGGGGCAATTTTTTTGAAGTGTTAAACTAATAGCCCCAACCATAGCTATTAAAAGAACAACTCCGGCAATTATCAACAAAATAGCATGGGTAGAATACAAAAAATAACTAGGATCATTCAATGCGGAAGAAGAGTCAAAATTAACAAACCACGAGGCATTATTTAAAAAAGAATCACTTACCATATCATTATAAAAACATAAACAAGAAAAGTCAGCGATACCTCTATCGAATAAAAAACTGATCGCTGTTTTTAAACTATCCTCACTTTGCACCACGTTAAAAGAGGCCAAGATAGATATAATCCTGGTAGCTCCCGATTGCAACAAAAAAAGTAAATCATAAGAACTTCCTACAAATACCACACATAATAAAAAAAGAAAGCTACTAATAAAAACACCCTGTTTCTGCCCAGAAGACCACACAGACTCAATAGCCTTGACATCTAACATCATAACAACAAATAACACTAAAACGGCTATAGCGCCGGCGTAAACCAAAAGAAACAATAAAGCCATAAATTCGACACCCAATAGGAAAGAAATGGCTGATCCTAAAAAAAAAAGTAAAACTAAATAAAGGCCGCTGTATACAGGATTTTGCGCGCTAATAACTTTAACACCCAAACCAGCCCCAAGAATCATAAGGAATATAAAAATTATAGGGTCAACCATAATATAGAGAATAAAAGCAACACTCCAATTCGGAAAGAAGGGAAACCAAATAAAAACCAGAATCCAAACAAAAGATTACCCCAAACAAAAATGACTAAATAATGGTATAAATATCCGGAATGCCACACACGGGCTTGCTGTACTTGACTTGTCAAGATATTGCATAAACCGAAAGGACCTAAACTCTCAATAAGACCACGATCAATGGATTTATAAGTAAAGTGATATCCGAAATCAAGTATATTTTGACTTACAAATCCATTATAAATTTTATCAAAAAACCATTTTCGGCTTAAAAAAGTATAAAACTTACGCCCTACTCTAGAGGTTTTCCAAAAATACATAGTGTAGTTATAATACCTATATAATGTAAACGATAAAAAACCACCGGCAATGCTAAGACATAATGGAAAAATTTTTGAAAAAGTAGACATAAATTCAGCATCAATTAAACTTAAATTGGATGGAAGACAATATAAGGAATTACCCCAAAAATTAGTACCCAGCCCTATAAACAAATCCCGGCTAAAGTAACCAATAAAAATACTAGGTATTGCCAATAGACCTAACACGAGACCTATAGCCATACCCCCTTCTGATGCTGAAAGTAGTAGTTTACGACTGCCGTTAGGCTCCACTAAAAAACATAAAGCGATTAATCTAATTGAATAAAAAGCTGTACAAAAAGCAGCAAAACTCCCTAACCAATAGCTAAAATGGGAAGGAACCGAATAAGTAGCATACGCTATTTCAAGAATAACATCTTTAGAATAAAATCCTGTCAAAAAAGGCATACCCATTAGGGCCAGTGAACCAATCATCATCATCGCATAAGTAAATGGTAATAAACGGCGTAAGCCACCCATTTTTCTCATATCTTGTTCATCTCCTACGGCATGTATCACCGAACCAGCACTAAGGAAAAGGAGAGCTTTAAAAAAAGCATGATTAGCTAAATGAAAAACAGCAACTGAATAATTGGATAAGCCACAGGCAAATACCATATAACCTAACTGACTACACGTAGAATACGCGATAACTCGTTTAAGGTCATTTTGAACCAAAGCTGTTGTGGCGGCAAAAAAAGCAGTCATACCACCAACGACACTTATCAACATGAGAGCCCCCGAGCAATATTCTAAAAGAGGAGAACAACGGGCTAATAAAAAAACACCAGCTGTAACCATGGTAGCTGCATGAATAAGAGCTGAAACTGGAGTAGGACCTTCCATCGCGTCAGGCAACCAAGTGTGTAAACCAAGTTGAGCCGATTTACCAATAGCACCAATAAATAGAAAAACCCCTATTAAATCTAAAGCCTTAAATTTTATATTTAAAAAAGACAAAGTACAAGAAGTTAATTGAGGAGAAAACGCAAAAACTGTGGCGTAATCTAAAGCGCCAAAACAAATAAAAATCGCAAAAATACCTAAAGCTAATCCGAAATCCCCAATTCTATTAACTATCATGGCTTTTATAGCAGCTTTATTAGCTTGTATTCGAGTAAACCAAAAATTAATAAGTAGATAAGAACAAAGACCAACGCCTTCCCACCCAACAAACATTTGAACAAAATTATCAGCAGTTACCAATATTAACATAAAAAATGTAAACAACGACAAATAACTCACAAAACGTGGCAAATGCGGGTCCTCCCCCATATATTCTGTAGAATATATGTGAACCAACGTCGAAATAAAGGTAACAACAATAAGCATCACGACAGTTAAACTATCAAAACAAAAAGCCCACTCGATATGAAAAGAGTCTGATTCCAACCAGGTCATTAAAGAAAGGTAGGTGCCACTTCCAGCCAGTCCGACTTCGTAAAAGGACAAACAGCTTAAACAAAAAGTTAAACCCACGCAAAATACTGTAATAAAACAAGAACCGTATACCCCGACAAAACGTCCAAAAAAACCTGATATAATAGACCCTAAAAGGGGTAAAAAAACTATGTTTAAATACATTTCAGTTCTTTACGGGCCTTGAACCCGCACCTTGATCTCATAAAGATAATATCCTAACCATTAGACGAAAAGAACTTAAGATTACCAACAAACAACTTATACAGGCACTGCACTCAATTATTTACACCCACCAGTCAACCCACACTAAATTTGAAACCGATGCATGCATTACGGAAAAGAAGATATTTGGATATAAACCCATAAAAACCGTTCCTAACAGCAATGGTAGGAAAATTACGAATTCTCTGCAGTTTAAATCACAACCCACAAGTTTAATATTACCATAAGCTATTCTATTAAATAACCAAAGGGAATAAACACCGCCAAGAATCATAGACGTAGCGGCAAAAAAACACGCTGTCGTATTAGCATCAAAGGCCGATACTAACAGAAGAAATTCCCCAACAAAACTAGAAGTCCCGGGCAAACCTAAATTAGCCATTGTAAAAAAAAGAAAAATTATTATAAAAATCGGCATCGTATGGGTTAACCCTCCGTAATAATTAACACCTCTAGTATGCCACCTGTCATAAAGAACTCCAATTATAAGAAATAACGCAGAAGAAACAAACCCGTGACTTAAACTTTGTAATATTGCAGCCTCTACTCCGATCACCGTACCGCTAAATAGACCTATCATAACTAAATTCATATGAGCAACCGATGTGTATGCGATTAGTCGTTTTAAATCGGTTTGACGGATAGCTGTCAAAGACGTATAGACTATGCCCAGAACACTTAAACTAAAAACAAACGGTGTAAAATAGAGACAGGCTTGAGGAAAAAGACCCAATGAAAAACGCAAAAATCCATAAGACCCTAATTTTAAAAGAATTCCTGCTAAAATGACCGAACCTGCCGTGGGTGCTTCTACGTGAGCTTCTGGCAACCAAATATGAACCGGCAACATCGGTACTTTAGCGGCAAAAGATGCAAAAAAAGCTAACCACAACCACCTTTGATTATAATTAGAAAACTTTGTAATTGACAATATTTCATAACTAGTGCTGCCAACAGACAAGTATATATACACGACTCCTATAAGCATAAATAACGATCCAAATAGTGTGTACAGAAAAAACATATAAGCAGCTCTTATTTTGCGTTGGCGTGAACCATATATACCAATAACTAAAAACATGGGTATTAAAACAGCTTCAAAGAAAATATAAAAAAATAAAAGATCCAAACAGGTAAACACCAAAAGTAAAACTAATTCCATACTTAAAAAACTAATAAGATAGATTTTTAAATTACCTTTTTCAAAAGTCCATGATGCTAAAAGACATAAAGGAAAAATTAGTGTAGTCAACAGAATAAAAAATAAAGAAATACCGTCAATACCCAAAACTAAATTTATATTTGATACAGGTAACCACAAATTATTAACAACGAATTGGAATTTAGACGTTGAATGGTCAAAACCCAACCACAAAAAAAGGGATAAAATAAAAACCAATGCCGTAATAAACAGAGAGAATTGTCGGAGCAATAACCGATGCTCCGAAGGTATAATAATTAGACCAAAAACGCCAATAATTAGAAGCAAAAACAAAGAATTTAAGAGCATAACCTTTTCCCGACCCAAGTTAAATAATCATCTTGGTTGACCGCTTGTACCACGATAGGCATAAACCCGTGGTTAACACCACAAATCTCACTACATTGCCCGTAAAATACCCCCTCCCTTTTTACAAAGAGAAAAACTTGATTCAATCGACCAGGACACGCATCTACTTTTATTCCTAGACTAGGAACTGCCCAAGAATGCAAGACATCAGCTGAAGTAACTAAAACACGTATGTGGGTGTTAATAGGAACAAAAAGACGATTATCTACTTCTAATAGGCGAAAAACTTTGCCAGCTTTTCCCACACTATGTGGCTCAGGGATAATCAAATCCTCTTCTCCAATAAGATACGAATCAAAATTGATACGTTGTCTTTCAAGGCCCTCCCCATCGTCAGAGGGTTCTTTAAGAAGATCTAAAATCAAATTAATTTCTTCTCTTAAAATTTGATGAATACTCGAATCTTCCTCGATGATTGTAGTCAATAACCTATACAAGAAATCCCTTAACTTATTGATATCAGTTTCGTCCAAAGTATAAACCGTATCTTTAAGCGTTTGTAAAATATCAAGCAAAAGATTAGTTTGATTGCAAACCATATGTTTTTCTCCAAAAACATCTAAGACTTCTTTAATACCTTTATAAGCTCCATTATCACCTTTTGGTGCATTGTCGGCACTCCCATCTTTACCCGTAGAACCACCGGTGGAGCCCAAATCAGCATCGACTACCGAATTCTCCAAGGAATTTTCAGTATTGTTAATATACATTAGAACCAAAGCATCTCTGTCAATTTTACTATTCTTTTCTTTAACGATTTTTTCAAGAAAAGTAGAAAATAACTTTAAATTTTCTAAATCTCCTTTTGATTGCAATAAAAGAGTACGTAATTTAGTAGCTATTATATTAGGATTTGCCTTTATATCAAGTAGCCGTAACTCAGACAAAAAAAATTTTAAAGATTTAACATGAGAATCAACATCATAGTGCGCTCCTTTAAGAAAAACCTCTGGAACATCTCTAGACCACAATTGTTCCCCCGGTTTAATTGAACAAACATTTTTTAACTGCCATTCAATTTTTTTTATAAGAGTTTTTATTTTCGTTGAAGTATCAATAAGCTCATTATAATCAATTTCCGCAATATCTACCTCATGCTTAATTTTATTAACGGAAAAATCTATATACTGGGTGTAAATATCCTCATCATTAAATTCATTTATAAACTTTGATTTTAATTGCTCAATATCATGCTCAGATTTTAATCGTTTTAAATCTGATGAAATTTTGTCAATCAACAAGTCACCTACCTTACCCCCGGATAAAAGTTTTTTATCTGCCGCTTTTAAAATGCAATTCTCTAGTGCCAAAATATTCTTTTTATCACGAACCCCCCCTAGATCTAACACAGGTAAATTTATGCCACGAGAAAAATACAATGATGTTTTGTTATTTTCTAGATCGGCTTCTATGGTGCTTTCAATACTGTTATATAGATGAAGGAGAGCCTCGTCCATAATTTTTTTGGCCTCCTCAAACGCAAATTTACCATATCTTAATTTATTCTCATATTCAAGCAAATCTGTTTTATGACGATCCCAAGTAAAATTGTCGAAATATGTTTCAGAAACCTTTAGCCGACAAATTTTTTCCCTATGTTCAACAAAACGCGTCTCCGTGAGAGATTTACTGACATCTTTTGCATGGCCTCCGGCTATTTCTAATCTATTGTTGATTTTTCCCAACTCCTCACTAATTTTAATAATTCGACTTTTAGCTCTACAAAGTTCATCTTTAGCCAAGGAAAACCTTTCTAAAGCCCTGTCACTGATCTGGCCCAAATTATGATCATTTAAACCCATATTGATAAAATCCAAGGTATTAGCATCAAAATTGGCTCTTAAACCCAAATAACCTAAAAATTCAATATCTTTTTTACAAAAATCCTCTTTCAATTTATCAAAGGTCAAAACCGCTTTTTCTAGGGTTTTTTGACTCAACTCAAAAAAGGACTGGGCAGATTTCAATTTACTGTTAGCCCTACTTAAAATTTCTCCAGCCTCGTCTGATCTTAAAAATGGAACTGCTAATTTATCACCAAAAGAATTAAATTCTAACTCAGCGCTTTTTGCCTCCGCATTTGGGATAGCTAAATCCTCTGGACTTAAACCAATAGATAAGATATCAAATATAGAGGAATCACCCTCAAATTCTTGTTCTGCCTTTAACAACCTTGCTTTAAGGATATCTAAATTTTCTTTGGTTTTTAGCCTTAACTTTTCGTCCCAACCGTCGAACCCATCTTTAAGAAGAATATTAGGTCTTTTAAAAGACGAACTAAACTCAGAGAATTCTGTTCTAGCTTTAATTACTTCTGCACTAGATTTGTTAAGTTTAGCGGCAGCTAAATCGACACGAGCCAATTGAAAATCTGATTTAGCGCTATTAAGATACAAACCCGCCTCCTGTAATTCTCTCTTGGCATTTTCCCACTCTACTTTAAGATTACCTAATTCGCCATCTGTTATATATAATTTCTCTTTACCTATTTCGGAATTTAATTCTGAAGTAAAAGGGGTCTGAGTATTTTGTAGATTTTTATCTTCCTTGTTATTTTCTATGTAGTCCAACCAATCTTTTAAATTTTTAACACGCTTTTGAACCAAATCTAGATTTTCTTTAGTCACTTTTGGTACTAATTCAAAATCAGAATATTCATATGACCAATACCATTGGTGACCAACAACTTTTATCGTCAAACTAGGATCAATAACTTCCTCCATCGCGTAAAGCAAATTGTATGATGGTACACTAATGATCATCAAAATACCAGCTGGTACAATTGTCCAAACAATTTCAAGTAACGTAGAATGATTAAAGCTTGCGGGCTGCGGATTAACCGATTCATTGAATAGGGTTAAAGATTTATAGAGTAACCAACCAACAAAACAAGCGATAAGTAGCATGAAAGTCATTAACAAACCATTAAAAGAAATAATACCCTCCATAATCGGGGTAGCCGGATCTTGAAAACCAACTTGCCACGGATGTGGTGCGTCCATATACGCAATATTATAAGGTTTAAATACAGAAAAAACAAATAATAAATAAATAAATAAAGTGTTAGCTCTTTTTAGTATGTTCATTATAGACATATGCAATTAATATCAGATTTTTTATGAGATATCTCTGCGGGTCAAATAATCGACCACCCCTACTTTATAACTTGGAGTGGTTATTAAATGATCTGAACTTGTTGAACAACGTTTATTCGGACCACCCATTTTGATAGCACGCAACATTAAAAGTTTTTCCAACCACCCGACAAACAAACCACCAAAAATAAAAAAAGAAAAATACCCAACGGATACCGTAATACCAATAAACCTAAAATAATCATCAACTGGCGTGGTCCCGGCCCAACCTAATAAACAAAAATCTGCAACAAAAAGCCAAAAAACTACGGCATAAACGGGCCGAAAGTTACCACTCCGTAACATCGAAGTATTTAACAATGGGTACAAAAATAACATTACGATAGCGCCTCCCATCGCGAGAATACCCCCAACTTTATTTGGTATAACTCTTAAAATAGCATAAAACGGTAAAAAGTACCACTCCGGGACAATATGAGCCGGAGTGCTATAAGGATCTGCCTCTAAGTAATTATCCGGTTCGCCTAACGCATTAGGAAAGTAAAAAATAAAAATTGATAAAAAAAAAATTAACGCGAAAAAAGCTACCAGATCTTTTACATAAATATAAGGATAAAAATTAATATTTGCTACTTTCGTTTTTATACCTAGAGGGTTGTTTGAGCCATCTTTATGAAGCAAACCTAAATGAACAAAAACCATACCCGTAATTAAAAATGGTAACAAATAGTGTAAACTATAAAAACGATTTAATGTGGGATTTCCCACGGTAAAACCACCCCATATCCACATAACAACTTCTTTACCTATAACGGGAATAATAGAAAAAAAACTTGTAATAACAGTTGCCCCCCAAAAGCTCATTTGACCCCATGGTAAAACATAACCGATAAAAGCGGTCGCCATCATTAAAACGTAAATAAGAGTACCAGACCACCATAAATGTTGTCGGGGTTCCATATAAGAACCATAATACAAACCTCTGAAAATATGAGCATAAACTAGCATAAAGAAAAAAGAAGCCCCATTTGCATGCATGTATCGAATTAACCAACCACTTTTGACATCTCGCATTATATGTTCTACGCTAGAAAAGGCATAATGTGTCTCACTAGCATAATGCATCGCTAAAAAAGCCCCACTAAGTATTTGAATAAGCAGACAAAACCCCGCGGTCGACCCAAAACTCCAATTATAATTTAAATTCATGGCCGTCGGATAATCAATAATATGAGAATCTACCCAACTAAGTATTGCATTTAAATTCCATCTAGTCATAAAATATCACTATATCAGCTTTTTCCAATATGAGACCAGGGGATATGAAAATCAAACGAACGGAATTCTTGCGTCAATTCAATAGGCTCACAAACAACAACTCTTTGATCTTCATCATAACGCAATTCAAAATAACCACTCAATGGAAAGTCTTTCCGAAGAGGATGACCTTCAAACCCATAATCTGTAAGAATTCTACGTAAATCCGGGTGTCCTGAAAAAAATACGCCAAATAAATCCCAAATTTCACGCTCCCACCAATTCGCTGAAGGGAATATATCAACAATAGACGGTAGAGGATTTATCTCATCAGTACAGCTTTTAATTCTAATTCTAGAATTTGATCTAAGATTCAAAAGCTCGTAAACAACCTCAAAACGTTCTTCTCTATTTGGATAATCCACACCAGAAATAGACGTAAGTAAATGAAAATTACTATTGCTATGATGGTGTAAAAACGTTAATGTGGCCAACAAATATTTTTTAGACACATTAATAACAATCTCATGTCCAAACACCTCAAATGTTTGGACAGGCAAAAGTCGTGTAAGACTATTCGCGTATAGAATCAGGGAGTTCAACATTATCTAAAAAATTATCATTTTAAACCAAAAAAATGTAACTACTTTGATAATTATTTGGTATAGCCACATAAAAACATATTAACAAAATAATCTCTTATGGGAATTGAACCCATATTTCCGCCGTGAAAAGGCAACGTCCTAACCATTAGACCAAAGAGACTATAAACCATAGCACCAAGTAGTCTGATATTTGGGCCTAGATCGGATTGAACGATCGACTTTACGCTTATCAGGCGTATACTCTACCACTGAGTTATAGGCCCTAGAGCCCTATTAAAAGATAAAGCCCTTTATCACGAACAACAGAAGCTTTAATGATTTTTTACTTGTAGTTTACCCGCTTTTTGATTCAACTGCTGGAAAAGCAACACCCCTATCTTTAACCCAAGGATTAGAATCCTCGATATGCCCTTCGGTTAATGTCAAATAAACGATATAAAAGAAAAATAGTGAAGCCACCGAGGAAAGAATTGACCCAAAAGAGGCTACACTATTCCAACCAGCATAAGAGTCTGGGTAATCTGGAATACGACGAGGCATGCCAGCCAAACCTAAAAAATGCATAGGAAAAAATGTTAAATTTACCCCGATAAACATAAGCCAAAAATGAATTTGCCCCAAAACCTCCGGATAACCTAAACCAGTCATTTTTCCAACCCAAAAATAAAAAGCACCAAACATCGTAAAAGCAGCTCCCATACTTAAAACATAATGAAAATGTGCAACCACATAATAAGTATCGTGAAGAGCAATATCCACACCAGAATTAGCCAAAACGACACCAGTTAACCCCCCGATAGTAAACAGAAAAAGGAAGCCTATAGAGAATAACATTGGTGTTTTAAGACGTATCGAACCTCCCCACATCGTAGCTATCCAGCTAAAAATCTTAATGCCTGTAGGGACCGCAATTATCATCGTAGCCGCAGTAAAATAAGCCCGGGTATCAATATCCAAGCCAACTGTAAACATGTGATGAGCCCAAACAATAAAGCCCAAAATCCCAATAGATAACATAGCGTAAACCATTCCTAAATAACCAAAAACGGGCTTTCTGGAAAAAGTAGCCAAAATATGACTAACTATACCAAACCCGGGTAAAATTAAAATATACACCTCGGGATGTCCGAAAAACCAAAACAAATGCTGATAAAGCACAGGATCGCCACCACCCGCCGGATCAAAAAATGTAGTATTGAAATTCCGATCCGTTAAAAGCATAGTAATACCTCCGGCCAAAACCGGAAGAGATAATAAAAGTAAAAATGCTGTTATTAGCACGGACCAAACAAATAAGGGTAAACGGTGCATACCCATACCCGGAGCACGCATATTAAAAATGGTTGTTATGAAATTAATGGCACCTAAAATAGAAGCTGCACCGGATAGATGTAAACTGAAGATAGCTAAATCCACTGATGGCCCCGAATGCGCCTGGATACCACTTAACGGTGGATAAACAGTCCAACCTGTACCGGCTCCAGCTTCCACTAATGAGGATGCTAAAAGAAGTATTATAGATGGCGGCAACAACCAGAAGCTTATATTATTCATACGAGGAAACGCCATATCTGGAGCACCTATCATTAAGGGAACAAACCAATTGCCGAAGCCCCCTATAAGAACAGGCATAACCATAAAGAAAATCATCAAAAAAGCATGCGCCGTGACAATAACGTTATACAACTGATAATTTCCCCCCAAAAACATATTGCCTGGGCTTGCAAGCTGCAACCTTATAAGAACAGACATCGCTGTGCCTAAAACACCAGAAAAAGCCCCAAATATTAAATATAAAGTACCAATATCTTTGTGATTTGTTGAAAAAAACCACCTAGTAAAGAAACCACTCAATGCCGAGTTGGAAACCAACGGAATAAAACTTTGCCATGAAGGTTTTGATTCTTGAGTAAAAGACATTTTTTTTTTTAAATCATTAATCCTATAGCTATTTTATAGATCAATAAATAAAACAAATTAGGACTCAACATAAAAAATATAACGGTCCATCCAATGATAACCACACAAAAAGCAGCACCTTTTGTCAATGGCGTGAAATAAAACCAATTTTCTGCTTTCTCAAAATAAAAAATTTTTATCAATCTAATATAATAAAAAGCCGAGACGACACTAGTTAAAACTGCAAATATGGCAACAAGATAATAAGACGAATCAATGACACTAACAAAAATATTAAGTTTCGCAAAAAAACCACCCAACGGGGGAACTCCTGCCAAAGAAAAAATCATAAGGGCAATTCCTAAACCAAAAACTGGATTAGACCGCACTAACCCGATTACATCCGAAAAAGTTAAAAAGCTATTATCAGATGTCAAATCTAAGTGGAGGACATAAATCCATAAAAAAATAGCAGTTAACATGTAAATGAAAAGATAAAATAAAACACTTTGAACCCCCTCGAGACTTCCGGACGCTAAACCTAGACACAAAAACCCAACATGGCCCACACTACTAAATGCTAGAAGTCTTTTAATTTTGGTTTCACCTAAACCACACACACAACCAATAAAAAGACTGAAAAGACCACATAAGCAAAAAAAGTCTTCCCAGAATACAGAAAACAGACACCAAAAACTTGTGTAGACCAAACGCAATACAACAACAAATATAGCCAGTTTAGGAACAGATGCAAAAACAAGACTAACAATCGTAGGAGCCCCTTCATACACATCGGCTATCCACATGTGATAAGGAGCTGAGCCTAATTTAAATAATAGCGCGGAGATTAAACAGACCAAACCCAAATAAAATAACGGGGAATACCCCGCAAGATTTTCCGTTAACAAGCTGAGAGACCCTAAATTGGTAGTACCCATAGAAAAATAAATTAATGATGCACCAAATAAAAAAAAAACTGAAGCAACGGAACCAAGAATAAAATATTTCAATCCAGCCTCGGCAGAAAAATATGAATTTTTTTTCCAAGTGGCTAAAACATAAAAAATAAGCGACATAAACTCCATATTTAAATAAATAGAAAGAAGATCATATGAGGAAATTAGCAAGCACAAGCTTAAGCAAATGCTAATAATAAAAAAAAAAAACTCAAAAGCCCGCAACCGAACCGAAAACATATAGGCCTCACTTACAGAGACACAGACGAACAAACCCAAAATAACAAATAATTTTAACCATATCGACAAATGATCTGTGATAAAAAGTGAATTCCATAACGTCTGGGATTCAATAGGATTATTAACAACCAAAAAAACACTTATAAATAAAATTATTGAGGTTAACCGAACCATGCTCGGTGTTAAATAGGTATAAAGTGCAGCCGCGGACAAACCCAAGAAACTTCCATGCATAAGAACAACTAAAATCGAAATTGCAAGAAAAAGCTCCGGCAAAAAAGCAACGGTGTCATTTTGAAAGATTAAAGAGAATTTCATGACTTACATCTTATAGGATTTGAACCTATGACCCACGATTTAGAAGACCGTTGCTCTATCCACTGAGCTAAAAATGCTTTTATAATTTAGACTTTATTATTGCTAGAATCAATTGTTATGACTAATGAAGGACTATAGCGTCATTTATATAAATACAACTTAAAATGGTAAACACATAAGCTTGGATTAAAGCGACGGCCAACTCCAGGCCAAAAAGAATAATCAAAACTAACAACGGCACAACGTGTGCTATTAGCAATAATCCACCACTCCCCATCATAGCCCAAGCGAAACCTGCAATTACTTTTAGTAGAGTGTGACCTGCCATCATATTGGCAAAAAGACGGACAGCCAGACTAAGAGGTTTAAATATATAGGAAACTATTTCTATCGGAACTAATAAAAATGCTAACGGTAAGGAAGTACCTCCTGGAAGAAATAAACTCAACATGTGAAACCCGTGTGTTGAAGCACATATAAAAACTACCCCTATAAATACACCAAGCGCTAAAACCATTGTCTGAATCAAATGACTCGTTATGGTGAATGAGTAAGGCACCAGACCCGACACATTAGATATCAAAATAAAACTAAATATCATAAAAATAAACGGAAAATATTTTTGACCATATGGACCAATACTATCCCATATTAAACCCGCGGTAGTTAAATATAGGCCTTCTAAAAGTAACTGCCAACGACTCGGGAAACAACTTAAACCAAAAACAGAAAGAGAATAGTAAACAAACAAGATAAAACCTAAACTAAAAATCGTTGTAATCATTGCGTTGGTTATCGATAAGTCAAATAAACCAATACCTAAATTAACAAATGGAAGTATTTGAAATTGTTCTAAAGGACTAAAAAACATAGATAATGATAATATAAAAAATACGACACTAAACTATATACTTTATCTAAATAGGTATTTATTTGAGGGTCACGTAGAAAAAACAAGAGGTTACAAACAATAATTTACACTATTACATTAAACCCCCACCAATAAATAGTCAAAAAAAGAAATAACCAAACGACATCAACAAAATGCCAATACCAAGCCGCGGCTTCAAACCCAAAATGCCTCTGACGACTAAAATGGTCTAAATATAACCGAAAAGTACAAACAGATAAAAAGATAGTTCCGATGATTACATGAAAACCATGAAAACCTGTTGCCATAAAGAAGACAGAACCGTAAACACTATCGGACATAGCAAAAGGCGCGTTAACATACTCGAACCCCTGCAATCCAGTAAAAATAACCGCGAATATTATGGTAATGACCAAACCCAATAGAGCCTCCTTTTTAAAACCCCCAACAATAGCGTGATGCGCCCACGTGACACTTGCACCAGAAGAAAGCAAAATAATAGTATTTAAAAGAGGTAATCCCCATGGACTAATAGCTTCTATGCCAGCCGGAGGCCAAACCCCCCCGATATTAAAAACAGGAGACAAAGAAGAGGTAAAGAAAGCCCAAAAAAAAGCAAAGAAAAACATAACCTCCGAAACAATAAAAAGAATCATCCCCATGCGCAAACCTTGTTGAACCGCAGCGGTATGCTGGCCCTCAAATGAAGCCTCACGAATCACATCCCTCCACCATGTAAACATCACGTATAGAATAGTAATTAAACCTAAACACAACAATTGCCCCCCACCGTCATAATTATGCATATACAGAACTCCACCAAAAGTCGAACTTAAACCACCTAAAGCGGCCACGAAAGGCCAAGGGCTTGGATCAACCAAATGAAATGGATGTCGTTGAACCATCTTAGCTTGCTCCTTCATTTTACTAATTTTAAGAAGGGGATAGGATTCGAACCTACGATGGTAAAACCAACAGATTTACAATCTGACACTATCAACCTCTCAGTCACCCCTTCGAATACAACATTTATTTAAAACCCATAACTTTTGTGCGTAATTTTTTACGGCGTCTTTTAGCAGGACGACACCCATTATGCGCTGTTCTTGTTGTTAAGATAATAGAATGAATATCTAAACCCAATTTACTAAAACTCCGAACAACACCAAATCGTCCTTTGCTTGTTCCCACAACATGGACAATAATTTTTTTATACCCCAAAGAAATTATTTTATTTCCAAATAATTTACCTAATAATAACCCTCGTGTATACAAATTTTCCCTTTCGTTAAATTCATTCTTATAATCAGGAACTCTTAAAGAACAACTAGTTTTAATAGCATTACTTTCATAATCGGCCAAAATGCAAAAAATATTGCGTCTAGTACACCTTAAATAAACGGATCCAAACTTTTTAGTTCGTGTATTGTCAGTTAAATACCTAGCAATTAAAGGATTTTTTACCACCTTTTGCCTAAAATGACTAACTGACTTAAATTTAAACAATTTTTCAACAAAATATCGGTTATTAACCAGCATTAGTGTTAAAATAGATTCTTTTTTTTGCATTAGTATGAGTACGCTGGCCTCTTACAGGTAAACCCTTCTTATGTCGTAAACCCCGGTAAGTCATTATCGAGTATAATCTACGTATTTTATCCTTTTGAAAGCGACGAAGATCAGCACCCACTAAAAGAGCCCTATTATCAACCAAATTTTCTAAAAGCTGACTTTTCTCTGGAGTCACATGAATCCCCCGTGCATCATCACCAAAACCCGCTTTTTTACATAATATTCCGGATTCTGATAAACCAATACCATAAATATGAGACACAGACTGAACCAAAATCTTATTGTCCGGAGTTGGAGTACCGATAATAAAAGGCATAACTGATTATCCTAACAATTGAAATATAGTATGACAAAAAAACGATATATTGAAAGACCACTGAAATCCCAAATAAAAGCCCGCAAAACATTAAGCGGACGCAATAATAAAGGTCGGATAACCTCCTGGCACAGTGGAGGTTGCCACAAACGCTTATATCGAAAAATAGATTTTAAACGAAAACACACACAAGGGATTGTTATCGGATTGGAATATGATCCAAATAGATCCTCGCACTTGGCTCGTATCTTTAATCCCGATACTAAGAAACAAAATTATATACTTGCGCCAACAAACCTACAACAGGGAGACGTTGTAAGATCAAATTCAACTTATTGTGGATTAAATAATGCACATAGCAGACCTCTTAGCCGCATACTTACAGGAACTCCAATACACAATATAAGCCTACATCCTGGAGATAATGGCAAACTACTCCGCGCATCCGGTTCTTACGGACACATATTAAAAAAAACAAAAAATTTGGCACAAATCCGTTTGAAATCAGGACAATATCGCTGGTTTGATATTAAAGCACAGGCCACTAACGGCATTGTTGGTAACACAGAACACCGTTTTATTAAATTAAAAAAGGCAGGGCGAGCCAGGTGGTTGGGGCATCGACCCGTTGTTCGTGGTGTCGCCATGAATCCCATAGACCACCCACATGGTGGAGGCGAAGGAAAAACATCGGGAGGTAGGCCATCTGTAACTCCTTGGGGTAAACCTACAAAAGGTGCGATAACACGAAGATTAAAAAAAAATGTCAAGATCTAACTGGAAAACACCCTTCATAGACAAAAGTCTTTTAACAAATTTTAGCAAAAAAAGAAAAAAAAAAATTACCTGGTCTCGGCGTTCCACTATTTACCCCGTCTGTGTCGGGTTAAAACTGTCGATTCACAATGGAAAAGATATGCTCAATCGCAAAATAAAACCTGAAATGGTAGGTCATAAGTTAGGTGAATTTGCACCAACCCGAAAAACCCCGACGCAAAAAAAATAAAATGGCACAAAAAGCCCATCCAGCAACATTACGACCCCAAAACACCTATTATCAAGGTTACACTCATTGGAACGAACCCCGATTTTACTACATCTTATCTAGAATACGCCACTTTATTGAATCGTGCTGCTTAGGGACCACACATTACCTTCATGAGATTCAGATTAATAAACACGCAGTGGCAACAACAATAGCTATTGACCTGATACATCTACATACTCGCTCAAAAAGACGCATTAAATCGAGACGTTACAAAGAAAATAAATTAAAAATAAAAAAAAAATCATGGACTTTAGTTGCTTCTAGATTACAAACAGCTACAAAACTAATTCAGGCATTTACTGGAACGAAAAAGATAATACTAAAAGTTAAGAGATTAAAAACATATACCAGATCGGTACCAAAACCCGTAAGAAGAGAAATTGCTTATTACACCAAAAGCTTTCATAATTCAAAATACGACTACGCGAGGTATGGTATACAATTAATATCACTAATACTAAAAAATAAAGCAGACACAGCCTGCTTGTGCAGGTTTATAGAACAAAATGTCTGCTCTAGACAAAAACGAAAAAGACATTATGAATTTCTTCGATACCTCAAACAAGGACTTCAGTCGTTGCAAAAATATAAAAAGATTAACGGTTTAAAAATTCAAATAAAAGGAAGATTTACACATAAAGCCAAAGGGCGAAGTCGCACTTGGAAATGCCAAATAGGTCAAATGCCCCTTAGCCAATTAAACACTACAATTAATGCAGAATATAGACAAACCCAAACGGGATACGGTAGTGTCGGGTTAAAAGCCTGGACTTCTAAAAATTCACCCTATGTTATTACAACCTAAAAAAACAAAATATAAAAAATACTTTAAACCCAGGTCATTGCCAAGAATTACAACGAAAACCCAAAAATTAAATGAACAAAATTGTTTCGCCATAATTTCACTAAAATCCGGATATATAAATGTTCAACAACTAGAGGCGGCACGGCAAAACATTAGGCGCAAAATTAAAAGAGAAGGAAAACTAGAAATTATCCCACTTGCGGATAAAGCCATAAGCAATAAGCCGACATCTGCCCGAATGGGCAAAGGTAAGGGGAAAGTGAATCACTGGGTCGCACCCATCTCGGCCGGAAAACCTATCTTATTACTATACGGTATCGATAAAGAACAAGGATTCCCCGCGTTAAAAGCCGGCGCCAATAAATTGCCCCTAAAAATAAAAATACGAGACCTTTAAATCATGCCTACTGCTAGAAAAAAACACTTAAGAAAAAAAACGATTATTTATGTCTAAACAAACAACTTTTGCTATTTTAAATGCTAGCAATTTAAAAACATCCAAAGTTAAAAAAATAAAAATGTCTTTGAGGAAGGGTAGGATCTATTTTGTACCATTTTATTTGACACCCCCAAAAATTGCAGCGGGTTGTCCTACTCTAATTACTGTATACGACAGTCTAAAAGATATGCAAAATAATATAACGAGCATAACAACACAAATAGATTGCCTCGGCCTATCCATAGAAAAAAAATGGTACTCCATAAAATATCTTAAAAAATCTAAAATACTAGGTTTAGAAAAAAAGGCTCTGGCCCTTCTTTTGCTAAAACTATCGCGATTAAAAAAATAAAATTAGCCAAATTCTTTTCCTCATAGATGTCTAAAGCGAAAGAAGGGATTTGAACCCTCAACTTTAAACTTGGCAAGCTTACGCTCTACCGATTGAGCTACTTCCGCGACATTCCTTTAACACGGATCAAGGAACAAAACAAAGTTGCAAACCATTTCCTAAAAATAGCATATCCTCTTTAGTATTTGTACCAAAAAAAACTTGACATTTAAAACCATTTAAAACTTCAAAATACGGAAATAACGGAATTAATTCTTCAAAGGCAAAAATATCTTTTAAAACAAAACAATACACACTCTGGTGTGACGGCAATTTCAAACCTTCAAATTGACGAATACGAGGTAAAACATTAAACATGAGTTTAAATAAAAACTTATAGAATTGTAAGCCTCTAAGTGTGACTTTGCAACCAACCGCATCTATCTTACCTTTTTTATGTCTTTGTACTTTAATTTTTTCTGGAGAGACATAAGGTCTCTGACCTGTTATTATTTTTAGGGCACATATTGAAGAAACGACTGAACTATGATTCACCCCAGGAGTTCCTAAATATAAACATATTTTTTTAGGGATAGGTAGTATATTAGAAGTAGCGACATTACTGCAAAGAATGAAATCCCGTTGAACTACATTAAAATAATGATTTTGATACAGATGCATTTTATTATACTGTTTTTCTTGCCATAGCAACCAATTTAGCCCATTTTAAACTTCGAAGTCTAGTGGGTAAGGTTGCCGAAATTCGAGTACCTAACGGTTTTTCTTGTGAACTTATAAGAGCCACAGAATTGCATCCGAAGCTAGAACCAACCCCACTTTTAGATCGATGGAATTTTCGTGTTTGAACAATAACGCCTAGATGAACTTCTGATTTGTTCATCTTTAAACGGACGCGACGACCGTAACGTGGTCGCAAAGCCTTAACAGACACTAACAAAATATCTCCAACACCAGCTGAACGTTTACCCTTTTTAATTTTAATACATCTAACAAGTTTAGCTCCTGAATTATCCACAACCTTTAGAAGAGTTTGCGCTTGAATCATGCTTGCTACTTCCAGCCGGATTTGAACCAGCATGTCAAAAGACAACAGATTTTGAATCTGCCGTGTCTACCAATTTCACCATGGAAGCATAAAATTTATGATTTTAACAATGACGCTTGATCTATACGAATACTCCCCCTCACTCTGAAATATACTAAAATAATAGCTAAACCGATGGATGACTCACAAGCAGCCACTATAAGAATAAATATTGCAAAAATTTGACCTATAAGATCAGAAAGACAAACAGAAAATATGATAAAATTTAAACTTACTGAAAGAAGAGCCAATTCTAATGACATTAGAACAACGACAATATTTGTGCGATTTAAAACGACGCCCCCCACACCAATAACAAATAATAACGCGGATAAAAAAAAAAAATGAATAAAATCCATATTTAAATATTAATGAAATATTAATGGAAAAATAGGTAAGGAGCCCAAATGAACTCTACGTTTATTCGAGTCCGCTAATTTATTTAAGCTATACCGCGTAGTAACGACTTCTCCTCTACCTAAAGAAGACTCTAATATCTCGTGGCTTAAATTATCCCAAAAAGGTCTTGTGGCAGATCGTCTTCGACTCGCGGCTAAAAGCGCCCTCATTCCTGAATTCAATCCCCTCACGGGGGATATCGTGTACGGTAAATAAACACTAAACGCATTAAGCGCACGACGTTTTTTTGCTCTAGGCTTAAGACGAATACCTATGTCGCGTCTTGCCTCAAAAACCCCAAAATAAAAAATATGCAAAGCGCGACCTGGGTATTTTTCATCCAACATTCGAAAAGCCCTATTCAAAACCGTTTCTGCTTTAGACCGCTTACCATTTTTCATTAAAAGATTAATCATTTTACCCACAAGGGGGTCTTTTTTAATGCCCAAAAAATTAAAAGTTTCCTTTATTTTTACATTTAAAGATCTTTTGTCTTGTACTCCTAATCGACTATGTTTTGCTTCTAACATCCTTTATCTGGTTTCTTTGTTCCATACTTAGATCTAGCCGTCTTACGACCGGATAACCCCGCCAAATCTAACTTGTTACGAACTAAACGATATTTTACTCCGGGTAAATCAGGAATTCTGCCCCCTCTGATCAAAACTTGCGAATGCTCTTGCAATCGATGAATTTGACCAGGAATATAAGCCGTTAATCGTATTTTGTTAGCTAAACGCACTTTAACTACCTTACGGCGTGCCGAATTAGGCTTCTTGGGAGAACAAACGAATACTTTTAAACACACGCCCTTTTTTTGGGGACAACCCCTTAAACCAACACTTCTTTTTTTTGTGATTTTAGTGCCTTTGCATTTTTTAAACCATTGAGTAATATTTGGTCTAGACATTATTACCAGAGAGGGGACTTGAACCCCTACCTAACAAAAGACTGGAACCTAAACCCAGCGTGTCTACCACTTCCACCACCCTGGCTTGTGGAGTCGAAGGACTCGAACCTTCGATCCCCGCACCAAAAACGGGCGCCTTACCTACTTGGCTAGACTCCAGGCAACCATTATAACCCAAATCCCAGTCAGTCCGGCAGGAATTGAACCTGCAATACTAGCTTCATGAGAACTATGTTTTGCCTATTAAACTACGAACCGCTAACAACCCACTAACTATTTTAAACCAAAAATTTAATTCTTATATTTTTTAGATCCTCTTATTTTTTCTTTAACACTTTTAGCTAATTTGGGTAAATCAGCAAAAAAAAAAAGTCCTACGCAAAATATAAATAGAAATTGTAAAAGACTTATTTTCATCCGCTTGTATCACTTATTGATAAATAAACAAATAAACCAACCTCATATTTAAATAGCAGAAAGAGAGGGATTTGAACCCCCAGCCGTTGGCTTTGGAAACCAAAGTTCTACCAATTAAACTATCTTTCTTCAATTTACAACTCTAAAAATGAAAAAATTTCAATTTACCATACACTACACACAAGAGTTAAATTACCGCTTATTACATACAACCATTGGAACAACCATATTTTTTTTTACGATATATACCTACAAGCAAAGTTTGATATTTATACTCTTACCAGCAGGACTTTCTCATTTTATAACTACAGGAGTAACTGAAATATTTTTTGCCTATATACAATTTTGCACCAGTATAAGTACAAATTTTTGTATAACGATACTGCTAACACAAATTTTTTTATTTTTCAGACCTGGACTTTATATATATGAAGCCAAGACATGCTTTACCATATTATTAACAACAATCTTTTTCAATACATTCCTATACACTAGCGCATTTCCATCAATAATTCAAACCTTTTGGAAAACATTTTACACGTACTCCACCCTTTTTATGCCTATTCATTTGACCTTTGAACCAAGATTTAATGACTACATTACACATTTAAAACAATTTAACACCATATTAACCTATGGTTTACCCACTGTTATTTTACTAGGGTTTATAGAAAGAAACACACCGGCATTACTGTGGATAAAGCATAGAGGAATTATTTATATAACATCATTAGTATTTGCAGCTTTTGTAACACCCCCTGATATAATAAGTCAATTAATTATAGGCTTACCTTTAATCTTTATATATGAAACCCGAGTCTTGTATAAAACCTTCAAAGATTTATATATAAAAAAAATTACTAATTAGGCAACCAGTTAAAACCCAAAAGTATACCTACAGAAAGAATAAAAAAAAGCAAGAGCCAGCGGCAAAAAGCACTTCCAACCCAGGCGCATTAACTGGTCATAACGATATCTGGGAAGAATGGCCCGCATAACTACAAACAAAATGACAAAAAAACAAATTTTTAAACCAAACCATATACCGTCCGAAAAGATGCCAATACCAAACGGGGACAACCACCCGCCTAAAAAACAAATAGAAGTAACTCCCCCCATAACTAGCATATTAGCATATTCACCTAAAAAAAAAAGAGCAAACCCCATTGCTGAATACTCGACATTATACCCCGATACTAACTCTGCTTCAGCCTCCGGCAAATCAAAAGGATGCCTGTTCGTTTCAGCTAGGCAGCCAATAAAAAACATAACACCTACCGGTAATAAGGGGAAAACCAACCAAATGTCCCTCTGTGCTACAACTATTTCAGTTAAATTTAATGTACCAACACATAAACAAACATTTATTAACCCAAGACCCATAGATATCTCATAAGAAACCATTTGAGCGGCAGAACGTAGAGCCCCCAAAAAAGCATACTTTGAATTACTGGACCAACCCGAAATCAATACTCCATAAACACCCAAGGAAGATATTGCCAAAAAATACAAAACCCCTAATTGAGGATCCGAAATAACATTACCATAACTAAAAGGAATGACAGCCCAACTAATAAGGCTTAAAATAAAAGTAATCAGCGGGGCTAACACAAAAAGAACGATATTTGCATTTGTAGGTAAAACGGTTTCTTTAACAAAAAGTTTAAGACCATCGGCTAACGGTTGAAGAAGTCCTAAATATCCGATAACATTTGGGCCCTTACGTCTTTGAATACCTGCCATAATCTTACGTTCCGCTAAAGTAAAATAGGCAACTGCAATAAGTAGAGGAAGAACAAGATCAATAATATTTAGTAAAGTAGTTAAAAAAGTAAGCCACATTTTAGATTAATTGAAAAGTTATAACGTATAATAAGCCAAGTCATTTTAAAAATATCAATACCCGTGTTTATAGAACCACAATGCTTCATCAATATTAGCCCTAAAAGGATATATAATAGGCGGTTTAATATCTGACACCAAAACAAAACTTAAATTGGGATAATCTGTTTGAATCCAACTCGGAGTTGGCTGAAGATGTAACTCAAACTTAAACCGATGTGCTAACCGCCACCGCTCCAATCGCATACGAAAAGATCTAAAGGGCTTGTAACGAAATAAAAGACGAGATCGTATAGAAGAGCGTTGCGTCGGGCAAAACTCAACAAAATCCCCCTTTTGCAAAACAAAATTGTTATTTTTTATAAACTTACCATTAACTAATACCTTGTTATGTTGAATCGCTTGACGACTATAAAAAATTGAATGGAAAAACCCCAATCGGTACAAAGTAACGTCTAAACGCCCCTCTAAAACACCCAGGAGTCGTTGAATCGGTGCTTCTGATTTAAATAATATAACACAAATTTTTTTTAAAGTTTTGTGACTTAAATCCCCATAAAATCGTTTTAAACACAATAAAATAGATAGTGTATTTCGATAACCCCATCGATTATACTTAAACGTTTGATTTGGACGAGAATGCGGCTGCACAAAACTATAATTATGACACAATGGGTGAGGTGTGTACCCACGGGCGAACTTCTCTTTAGACCTTTTCGCTAAAGGGCGCCTACGACGCTTGCGTCCTCCGAGCACACCCATGATTAAATCCCATTTTGGACGCAAAAAAGTTTTTTCTTTACATAATAAATCACCCCAAATATCAGTCCTAGCCCAAATACAGGATTTGTACTTTGGTTTAAACCGCATAATTGTCAGATTTGTGGGAACTTCTTTCCCCAAGGAAGCCTGGTAATTTTATCTCACACTTTAATTTTTTTTTACCACGCCGACATATTAAGGACACCGCATTAAAAAACCAATAGGATAATAAAATATCCTCTATATTTAAATTAAAAAGATAGGACATTCTGCTTGTCGTCGAACCCCCGACACCAACGACCAACAAACACTCACGATGCGACTCCACTAGATTTTCTTTCATAATATCACAAAGAAAAACCAAATCCGCTTTTTTAAATTTTGACAAAACACCTCTTTTCCATTTTACACTAGTTATACTAATGTTTTTATCAAACCCTCGCGTTATTATGGGCAAACTATTAATAAAAAGTATATCTGCCTCACTATCTATCAGCACTTCTAAAACTTCTAAAGCGGCACGAATACCATATAAACTTTTTTCCAAATTATACAAATAATACAGATCACGCTTGCCTAAAAGATAAGATTGTATCGTTTTTGATACCTTTACATCAGCATTTCTAAAACGAGGCACGAGATAACCATAAGAACCAACAAAAAACGAAAGAATAGCTTCATTTTTCCTCTTATGCATTAATTTTTTTTACCCTCCTTGCAAGTCACAATTTCGTTTACATAAACTACCCCGGCGCCCTTGTAAGAATCTGGAAAGCGGTATGCTCGTATACTTGTTGTAAAATTTTGCAAAAGTCCAAAATTTGCAGACATTAAGGAAAATGTTTTTCTATTAAATCTTACAGACACACCAGTAGGAATATCAATAGAAATATTATGACTAAAACCTAGAGCAAATATAAGTTTTTCGTTAGACTTATAAACTTTATATCCTATTCCTTTAAGAACCAATTCTATACTGTAACCCAAAACGACACCCAAAACAGCTTGAGTAAAAATAGAACTATAATATGACGTCAAATCAGGTAAAAAAACTATCATATTCCCCTTGCGATATATCTTGCTGACGCAATCAAAATCAACGACACCACAAGGGCCTGAAACATAAACTTTTCCATTGTTGCTTAAACAATTAACACCTATAGGTAATCTATAGAGAGGAGCGATCATGAGGCATATCCCAAAATTTCACCCCCATCTCCTTTGCGTATAGCACTTTCAGCAGTCATAATACCTTTTGGTGTAGACACAATCAAAACACCAAAACCCTTAGACAACCGACAAAGATCTAATGAGGATAGATAAAGACGATCACGCGGTCTAGAAACAATAGTTAAACGACCACAAATTGGAAATCCATCGTAATATCGTAATAACACTGTAATTAATCCATTTTTTTTTGTATAACCCCGGATTAAATTTTCTTTCCACAAAAGATCCAAAATTTTCACACAAAAACCAACTTCTTTAAATGAAGTGGAGAAATGGTAAACAGCAAGGCTATTACGTAATTTATTAAAAATCTTTGAAATCATTAATATTGTTTGAGACTGGGATTGAACCAACGACCTAAGGATTTTCAGTCCTTTACTCTACCAACTGAGCTACCCAAACGACAAGCACACCGACTAAAACATCCTATAAGTAATTCTCCCCAAATTGGACTTGAACCAACAACACTATGGTTAACAGCCATATGCTCTACCGATTGAGCTATTGAAGAAAGCTGGAGAGGGATTTGAACCCTCATTTTTGGGTTTGCAACCCACTGCATTAGCCCATTATACTATCTAGCCCTAACGGCGAATAAGGGGACTTGAACCCCCGTCGTCCAAAGCCACAATCTGGTACTCTAACCAACTGAGTTATATCCGCCACAATAATGCTACGACTTATCGGACTTGAACCGATACTCTTAAAATAGAAACAGATTTTAAGTCTGACGTGTATACCAATTTCACCAAAGTCGCTATAATTCTAACGGAGAAGGGATTTGAACCCCCGCCATTTGGGATATGATTCCAATGTTCTAACCGCTGAACTACACCGCTAACTCGACTAAACTATTTTCTCTCAAGTATTATTTTTAATTGCCACTGGAGATATTACACACTACAGAGCAAATAGAATCAAAAAAGCCATCATAAGAGCAAATAGAGCAATAGCTTCTGTTAAAGCAAACCCCAAAATTGCAATTCTGAATAACTCATCTCTCAGAGAAGGATTACGCGCAGTACCCAGAACAAGAGCACCAAAAACGGTTCCAATACCCACACCTGCTCCAGCTAAACCAATAGTAGCTAGACCAGCACCTAAAAGTTTAGCGGCTTGAACTAACATTTAAAAAAAGGCTTTATATTAGAATACTATAACGGACCACTTAGAATAATTATTTTAAACAGAATACTTGACAAAGTTGGGACCAGAGAGGATCGAACTCACGACTTCATGCTTGTAAGGCACACACTCTACCACTGAGTTATGCTCCCATAATATAGGTGTATTGGGACTTGAACCCAAGACCCTCGGATTAAAAGTCCACTACTCTAACCATCTGAGTTACACACCCCCTATAATTAAATAATTCCTCTTATACTATAGGTAAACTACTTCTACAAAAAAAAAATACGGACATAATTTTACTTTGATTAGAAAGTAAAATAAATGTACATGCCCCCCCCCCGGGTGTGTGCCGGGGGTTGCGCCTGGCTATTTAAACCGGAACTTTATTTCAAATTTTTCTAGGATTAGTACAGGTCAGCTTAAAACCTCACAGCTCTTACACCCCCCGCCTATCAAAGTGATTAATTTTCACCCCTACTGAAAACTTGACTTGAGGTAAGTTTCTCGCCTAAGGGTCGATTATCTCTTCTCGATGTAGCTACCCGGCGCTGCCCTTAAAAAACAACCGGAACACCAGGGATCGAGTTTTCCTGGTCCTCTCGTACTAAGGTATAGTCCTCGGAGTTTTCAAACACCCACAGAAGATAGGGACCAAACTGTCTCACGACGTTCTAAACCCAACTCACGTACCACTTTCGTCGGCGAACAACCGAACCCTTGGAACCCTTTTCAGCTCCAGGATGTGATGAGTCGACATCGAGGTGCCAAACGAACCCGTCGATAGGAGCTCTAGAGGATCATTAGCCTGTTATCCCCGGCGTACCTTTTATCCATTGCGCGATAACCCTTCCACAAAGAATTACCGGATCACTATGACCGACTTACGTCTCTGATCGAAATGTTTTTCTTACAGTCAAGCAGGCTTTTACCATTATGCTCGATTTACCTTTATTGGAAATGAGCCTACCTTTGCATGCCTCCGCTACTCTTTAGGAGGCGACCGCCCCAGTCAAACTACCCAGCAACCACTGTCCGCAAGTTAGTAAACCAACAAATCTTTGGGTGGTATTTCACTAACGCCTCAATAATCTCCGTAGAAATTAAATCACTAGCTCCCACCTATTCTACACTAAAATCTTTGAGTTACAATAGTTGCATATAGTAAAGGTGCACGGGGTCTTTCCGTCTAGCTGTAGGATGGTCGCATCTTCACGACCTTTGTAATTTCACTGAGACCCCGTTGGAGACAGCGGGGAAGTCGTTACACCATTCATGCGGGTCGGAACTTACCCGACAAGGAATTTCGCTACCTTAGGACCGTCATAGTTACAGCCGCCGTTTACCGGGGTTTGATACCAATGCGTAAACACCGGGTCTTTACCTACCGGCACCGGGCAGGTGTCAGTCCCTATACAACCTCTTACGAGTTAGCAGAGACCTGTGTTTTTAATAAACAGTCGCTACCCCCAATTATGTGCCAAAAAGAAGAGCTTTCGCACTCCTTTTTACTCCTTATTCCGAAGTTACAGAGTCATTTTGCCGAGTTCCTTCAACGGGGTTATCTCAAGGCCTTAGTGTTCTCAACCTATCTACCTGTGGCGGTTTAAAGTACGGTTTAAAAAAGAGCCTTTTTCTTGGAAAAAATAATTTACCTTTAATTTTATTAAAAATAAAGTGAATTTTTCGTCAGTTACTTATCACAGCATAATCTTACCCATCACAACAAGCCTTGGCTTGACCGCTTAGGGACCGTTTTTTATAGAAGTACACACTTCTGCCGACCAAGTTTTACTTTAGATCGGAAACCTTAGACTTACAGCCACAACGCTTATCGTTGTTTTGTGCTACTCATGCAAGTATTCTCATTTCCGATATCTTCACAATAGTTTACACTAAAGCTTTTACAACCTACGGAATGTTCTGCTACCACAAAATAATCTTAATATATTTTTTTGTTTGAAGTTTCGGTAATAACTTTAAGCCCTCAAAATTTGTGGACTTTATGCTCTAGGTCAGTGAGCTGTTACGCTGTCTTAAAAGAATGGCTGCTTCCAAGCCTACCTCCTGACGGTCTCGGAGCATAAATAACCTTTGTCACTGAAGCTATATCCAGGACCTTAACTAACAATCTGGGCTGTTTCCCTTTCGAACATGAATCTTAGCACACATGTTCTGTCTGCCCTAAAAATAAAGTCCGTATTCGAAGTTTGCCAAAGCTCGGTAAAGCAAATACCCCCCTTACTTGCACAGTGCTCTACCCCGGACTATTCTAATAGAACGCTCTACTTAAATAGATTTCGCAGAAATCCAGCTATCACCGGCTTTGATTGGCCTTTCACCCCTAAACTCAAGTCATCCCAGTATTTTGCCACATACACGGGTTCGGCCCTCCAAAAAATGTTACCATTACAATATCAGCCTGCTCAAGTTTAGATCAACCGGTTTCGGGTCCTTAACAAAGGACTATGAGTCGCCATTTAAGACTCGAGTTATCTTCGCCTAGACTTTGATATACTTAAGCTTGCCCTTTATTAAGATTCACTTGCCCATTATACAAAAGGTATGCCGTTGCTTTTAAAAGCGCCGACTCAAATGCGGAGTTTCAGGATCTATTCACTGTCACAACTTCTGTTTCACCTTTCCCTCACGGTACTTGTTCACTATCGGAAAGAAAAATAACCTCAGGCTTTGAGGGTGGTCCCCCAAAATTCAAACAAGGTAAACTTGCCTTGTTTTACTATTAAAAAAAAAAATTTAAAAACTACAGGACTATAACCTTCTAAGGTAAAAACAATTTTTTGTTTTTAAATTTTCAATTTAGCCAAACACCACTTTCGCTCACCACTACTTATGGCTTCTCGGTTGATTTAACAAACAGGGTACTGAGATGTTTCACTTCCCCATATTACTGCGTTTGCAGTAAGCTTTACAGCTTTAGTTTTCTATACTAGGTAGGCTGGTGTCACAGTATATCTCGACCAACACTCTCGTAATTATTTACGCCTATATTTTTCCTCCAAGGCATCCACACCGCACTAGACATTATATAAA